GATAACTCCTTTTTATCTATATTCTTGATTACTAATTCAGTTAAGAGGCCTCTATCAACAAGAAAAATAGTGAATTCTTGTTTTCGTTAAATTCTAGGAAAATAAAAATATGTATATATAATCCAAATATAGAATTCTAGAATATAGAAACTATAGATATGATATATGCTTTTGTACCTTCTATACTCACTTAGATATATACTTAGATTTATACTAATCTTTATCTTTATAATATTAATATAAATAATAACAGGTACAAATAGTAAATTGAGGTATCCTTTATATGACAACTTTCGACTTTCCCTCTGTTTTGGTGCCTTTAGTAGGCTTAGTATTTCCGGCAATGGCAATGGCTTCTTTATTTCTTCATGTTCAAAAAAATAAGACTGTTTAGATCTGATGGGCCCAACTCTGATCCATTTTTTTTTTCAAAACTAAGACTTGTATCATAACGCAGATACCTATTTAGTGTAAGAAAAGAAGGTATAACATGCGTCGTTTCCGTCGAAAAGGGGCTCTTTGGCCTGTAGAAAGATGATATGGGGGTAAAGGAATTCTATCTATTTGAAAAAATCTCAGGATCGCCGGATGGCTGAACTGTAAAATCGGTACATCTATATGTATATTGATATATGTATATTGATGGGATCATACGAAGGGTATTTTTTTTTTTTTTTTTTTTAGATCTAACCAATTTGATAAATTACTCTTAAAGGTTCACATCAAACTAGTACTAGTTGATGAGAGTTACTTCGGAAACAAAAAGAGTAAAGTCTAGGGTATTCTCTCAATTCCAATAAAACGAAACCAGATCAAGTATGAGTTGTCGATCAGAACATATATGGATACAACCTATAACGGGGTCGCGAAAAACAAGTAATTTCTGCTGGGCCATTATCCTTTTTTTAGGTTCATTAGGATTCTTATTGGTTGGAACTTCCAGTTATCTTGGGAGAAACTTGATATCTTTATTTCCGTCTCAGCAAATCCTTTTTTTTCCACAAGGGATTGTGATGTCTTTCTATGGGATCGCGGGTCTCTTTATTAGCTCCTATTTGTGGTGCACAATTTCGTGGAATGTGGGGGGTGGTTATGATCGATTCGATAGAAAAGAAGGAATGGTGTGTATTTTTCGTTGGGGATTCCCTGGAAAAAATCGTCGCATCTTCCTCCGATTCCCTATAAAGGATATTCAGTCCGTCAGAATAGAAGTTAAAGAAGGTATTTATGCTCGCCGTGTCCTTTATATGGATATCAGAGGCCAGGGGGCCATTCCCTTGACTCGTACTGATGAGAATGTTACTCCACGGGAAATCGAACAAAAAGCTGCCGAATTGGCCTATTTCTTGCGTGTACCGATTGAAGTATTTTGAGAAATGAGCTGAGAGAGTGAATGCTTTCTCAGCAGTAAGGAAAAACTAAAGAGTCCCCCTTTTCTATACCATAACTTAACTGAAGTTTCTTCATAACGCTCATTCTTTCTAGTCAAAGAAGACGTATACGTAACGTAACAACCACAAAACAAAACAGTGAATAGATTCATAAGTTCGATACTTTGTAATAGAACTCATGCATGAGAGAAATATTGGATGGCGTAGAGTCAACTAACGAGGTCGGTTCATTAAAAATTCATAGACGAAATGAAAAAATGTCAAAAAAGAAAGCATTCAACCCTCTTTTATATCTTGCATCTGTAGTATTTTTGCCCTGGTGGATTTCTCTCTCATTTAATAAAAGTCTGGAATCTTGGGTTACTTATTGGTGGAATACTAGGCAATCTGAAATTTTTTTGAATGATATTCAAGAAAAAAATATTCTCGAAAAATTCATAGAATTGGAGGAAATCTTTCTTTTGGAGGAAATGATCAAGGAATACTCGGAGACACATCTACAAAACCTTCGTATAGGAATCCACAAAGAAACGCTCCAATTAATCAAGATACACAATGAGGATCATATCCATACGATTTTGCACTTCTTGACAAATATAATCTGTTTCGTTATTCTAAGTGGTTATTCAATTTTTGGTAATAAAGAACTTGTTATTCTTAACTCTTGGGCTCAGGAATTCTTATATAACTTAAGTGACACAATAAAGGCTTTTTCGATTCTTTTATTAACAGATTTATGTATCGGATTCCATTCGCCCCATGGTTGGGAACTAATGATTGGCTTTGTCTACAAAGATTTTGGATTTGCTCATAATGATCAAATTATATCTGGTCTTGTTTCTACTTTTCCAGTCATTCTAGATACTCTATTTAAATTTTGGATTTTTCGTTATTTAAATCGTGTTTCTCCGTCACTTGTAGTGATTTATCATTCAATGAATGATTAAAAAAGGATCTACTGATATTAATCCAATTCAATTCTAACGTTTCTTACTTTGTAGTTGTACAGAAGCAAGGCATGTAAAATCATACTTACTCTTTTTTTTCTACCCCATCCCAAAAGATTTATTCTATATATTAATATTATTTATTCCAGTAAAATTATTCCA